ATAATATTTGTTTGATTTTTTAGCATTCGCAAATAGTGCTAAAAACTCAATAGAAATTTTTGGGCTATTTTTGGGAAAAAATAAATTAAAAATTGATGCGATAAGTATGTATATATATATATATAACGCGGATAGCTAGCCCTCATTTCAACTTGCTAGCTTGTACGTTCTCGAGCCTTCCTTGCTTTAGGGGTTTGACAAGGAGAACAGGATTTGCTGAGCGTAGGGGGTAGGGGGGTTTGACGCGCGTGAGCCAAAAGGGGGGGCATATATATAAGGGTTAGTTGAAGAAAGGATAATATGTTATGCACATGAGATAAACATATGTAATTCTTAAGTTATGTCTTTTATTAATTAACCTATATTAAGCCTGGCAAGGAAATGTACAACCTTAAAATATGTTTGAGTTTACACTCTGAAATGCAAAGTGAAAGGAAACCAAAAAAGAGAACCCCTATGCATATAAAAGAACGCTCGGCATGTTGGGTAACGAGGAGTGTGTATAACACCATTAACCATATGCCAGTATAATTATCTAAGTGTGGAATTCTACAGTAGTGTCCCTGAAATAGGAACCAGATACCAGGAATAGTTCACAGTGTGCGACCCCCACATTTTGTGTCCCTGATTCTATCATGAATAGGATGCCTTAATGTAAACCAGTTGGTGGTCTCTTACTACATTAATATTGTCTAAATAAATCTTAGCTGGGTAATTCAAGGAAAAATGTGAGTGCCAATTATAGGGGATTAATCTATTTCCCATGTTAAGATAAATTATTTCTGAAGTTTAATAATTTGGTTTATGTACGTCTTAAATTTTAGTACTTGCTTTGGGGTTAAAATAAATGAATGGTGATAATACATATATGCACTAATGCATTATGTAATATTATGCATAATATGCACTATACCATATAGGTTACTATCAGAAGATAGTTTAATTTAGAATTCTGGCTTTGGGAGCCAGCGGTGGGAGTTAAAATCTCTCTTTTCTGGGCGCTAGGGGGGAATTTAACCTCCGATCTTCGGATTACAAGACCGATGCTTTAATACTAAGCTACTAGGGCAAGCTCATTTTAATGCTTTATTTTCCATTCATCCTGCTAGTGGTGAGAGGACTAGGAATAATGCGAAGTAAAGGACGGATGCGATTTGGCCAATGATGATGTAGGGGTGTTCTACGGGCATCCCTCCAATTCATGTCAGAATAATCATGTCTGCTACCAGGGTTCAGAATAAGAATTGGGTGATGGGACGGAAGGTTAGTCCTCGTTGTTTCGAGGTGTGTAAGATGGGCACAACTATAAGTACTAAAATAGAAAATAGCAAGGCAAGTACACCTCCTAGTTTATTAGGAATAGACCGGAGGATGGCGTAGGCAAATAAGAAGTATCATTCTGGCTTGATGTGTGGAGGAGTTACCAGTGGGTTAGCTGGGGTAAAGTTTTCTGGGTCCCCTAATAGGTTGGGAGAAAACAGTGCCAGGGATGTAAGAGCTAGTAGTATAACAACAAACCCAAGAAGGTCCTTGTAAGAGAAATATGGGTGGAAGGAGATCTTGTCGGCGTCGGAGTTAAGTCCGGCCGGGTTGTTCGATCCCGTCTCGTGTAGGAAAAGGAGGTGCAGGATGGTTGCGGCGGCGATAACAAAGGGCAGTAGGAAGTGGAAGGCGAAGAATCGTGTCAATGTTGCGTTATCAACCGAGAAGCCGCCTCAGATTCATTGAACAAGGGTGTCACCTATGTAGGGGACCGCTGATAATAGGTTGGTAATTACTGTGGCCCCCCAAAAAGACATTTGACCCCAAGGTAGGACGTAGCCTACGAAGGCGGTCATTATAACTAAGAGAAGGAGAACAACACCAATGTTTCAGGTTTCTTTATAGAGGTAGGATCCATAGTAAAGGCCTCGGGCAATATGTATATAAATACAAATGAAGAAGAAAGATGCTCCGTTGGCGTGGAGGTTCCGAATAAGTCATCCATAATTTACATCTCGGCAAATATGCACTACTGATGAAAAGGCAGTAGAGATGTCAGAAGTGTAATGCATAGCTAGAAATAATCCAGTGAGAATTTGAGTAATTAGACAAAGTCCGAGAAGGGACCCAAAGTTTCATCACACAGAGATGTTGGAGGGGGTGGGGAGGTCGACTAGCGCGTCGTTGGCGATTTTAATGAGTGGGTGAGTTTTACGTAGGCTTGCCATTATTGTTCTTGTAGTTGAACTACAACGGTGGTTCTTCAAGTCATTGGTCTCGGTTAAAATCCGAGCAAGAATTATGACCTATTTTATGTTTTTATTATTGATAGCTTTAGTTGTGGGTTTGGTCGCTGTTGCCTCCAATCCTACGCCATACTTCGCTGCTTTAGGTTTGGTGGTGGCAGCTGGGGTGGGGTGTGGTATTTTAGTCGGGTGTGGGGGCTCTTTCTTATCTTTGGTCCTGTTTCTAATTTATCTTGGGGGTATGCTTGTGGTGTTTGCCTATTCGGCGGCTTTGGCTGCTGAGCCTTTCCCGGAGGCTTGGGGGAGTCGTTCGGTGGCTGGGTATGTGTTGGTTTATCTGGTGGGGGTTATATTAGCAGCCGGGGTGTTTTGGGGGGGGTGGTACGAGGGTTCTTGGGTAGTAGTAGACGGGTTGAAAGAGTTTTCTATATTACGGGGGGACGTGAGTGGTGTAGCAGTTATGTACTCTTTTGGAGGGGCGCTGTTGGTTATTTGCGCATGGGTATTGCTGTTAACCTTACTGGTGGTGCTAGAGCTGACTCGGGGCTTAAGCCGAGGCACTCTGCGGGCGGTTTAAATAAGGGTTAGTAGGGTTGCGAGGGTTAGTGTCAGCAGAAAAATAGTCAGGTATGTCTTGATTATGCCTCGTTGGACGTCGCTTGTAATTTTTGACATTACTATTTGGCCTAGCGCTAGCCCTTTTGGGCCTGTGACTTCAAGTCATGTGAGGTCGAACTTAGTGGCAATTGATTGGCCTAAGGTTAAGTTGAGCATAGGTGGGAGTCGGTGGATTGTTGAGGGGAAGTAACCTAGCATGTTGGAGAAGTGATGAAGAGGGATTGTAGGGGTAATCTTGATTTGCTTGTTAGTCATGGCGGTAAGCTCCATCGCCACGAGGAGTCCAGCGATGGTTACTAGCAGAGCTGCTAGTTTCAGGGAAGTTGGTATGGTTATGATGGGGACTTTGGAGGGCAAGAAGTTTGAGGTAATGATAAGGCCTGCAACAATACTTCCTCAAGCAAGCCGTTTAATGGGGTTAATAACCAGTGAGTTGTTTTCGTTAATTGGGGAGAGAGGCAGGAATCGGGGAGACCCCATAGTGACGAAGAAGACTACTCGAAAGCTGTAGACCGCGGTAAAAGAGGTGGCGATAAGTGTGAGGGTCAGGGCTCAGGCGTTAAGGTATGAGGTATTTAAGGCTTCAATAATTGCATCCTTTGAGAAGAACCCAGCAAGGAATGGGGTTCCCGTCAGGGCCAGGCTTCCAATTGTAAGGTAGGTCGATGTAGCGGGCATAAGGTTGTGGAGGCCCCCCATTTTTCGAATATCTTGCTCGTCGTTTAGGCTGTGAATGATTGAACCGGAGCATAGGAACAATATGGCTTTAAAGAAGGCATGTGTGCAAATATGAAGGAATGCCAATTGTGGCTGGCCCAGACCAATAGTAACCATTATTAGGCCTAGTTGGCTGGATGTTGAGAATGCTACAATTTTCTTGATGTCATTTTGAGTGAGGGCACAGGTGGCTGTAAAGAGGGTGGTGAGTGCTCCTAGGCAAAGGCAAACTGTGAGTGCCAGCTGATTGTTTTCCATGAGGGGGTGGAGGCGGATTAGTAAAAAAATACCCGCGACAACCATTGTGCTTGAGTGGAGTAGGGCAGATACTGGGGTGGGGCCCTCCATGGCAGAGGGGAGTCAAGGATGCAGCCCAAATTGGGCTGATTTTCCAGTCGCTGCGAGGATGAGTCCTATGAGGGGAATTGTTACGTCAAAATCCTTCGAGAGGATGAAGATTTGTTGGATTTCCCAGGAATTAAGGTTTATTGCGAATCAGGCTATGCTTAGAATTAGGCCAATGTCCCCGACTCGGTTGTAGATAACGGCTTGGAGGGCCGCCGTATTGGCGTCTGCTCGGCCATATCATCACCCAATCAGCAGGAAGGACATAATCCCGACGCCTTCTCAACCAATAAATAGCTGAAATATATTGTTGGCTGTGACTAGGGTAATTATTGCAACCAAGAACAAAAGCAAATACTTAAAAAAACGCCCCATGTTGGGGTCCGAGTGTATATACCATAGCGCAAACTCTAGAATTGACCAAGTAACATAAAGAGCAATAGGGGTAAAAATAAGAGAGTAGTGGTCGAATTTAAAGCTAATGTTCGTGTCGAAGGCAAGTGTGTTTATTCAATGTCAGTTGGTTGTAATACTTTCGACCCCTTGGTCTAAAAAAATTATAAGTGGTAGCAGACTAATAAAGAAAGATGTGCTAACAGCGGTCTTGACATGTGTATTTGCTCATTCTGGTTTTTGGGGGCTCGGGCTTAAAGTTGTAAGTAGTGGATAAATTAGGATTGCGAGGACCAGGACTAGTGAGGACGATATAATGAGGGTTGTTGAATTCATAGTTTCTGCTTGGATTTGCACCAAGAGTTTTTGGTTCCTAAGACCAACGGATGAGCTGTTATCCTTCAGAGACGTAAGGAAGCCGCGGAATTTAACCGCGGGGCATAAGGATTAGCAGTACTTACTGATTTCTATCCTTCCTTGGTGAGTAAGGGGGGTTTTAACTCCTGTCTCTAGAATCACAATCTAACGTTTTGGTTAAACTATACTTACTAGTAGCATCAACCCCATATAAGTTCTGGCTTTGTTACAAGGAGTAATACGGGGACCAGGTGGAGGGCTATGAGTAGGTGCTCTCGAGTGTGGAAGGGGGGAAGTTTTATTATATGGGCTGGTGTTGGGCCTCGCTGGGATATTAGGAATATGTATAACGAGTAGCCCGCGGTAATTAAAGTTCCCATTCCTGTAAGTGCAATAGTCCAGGGGGATCAGCTAAACAATGTTGTGATAATTATAAGTTCTCCTATTAAGTTAGGCAGAGGGGGTAATGCTAGATTGGCTAAGTTGGCGATAAATCATCAGACTGCCGTAAGGGGGAAGATAATTTGGAGCCCTCGGGCGAGGACTATGGTTCGGCTATGGGTTCGTTCATAAGCTGTGTTGGCTAAACAGAATAGTATTGAAGACACCAGCCCATGGGCGATTATTAAAATAATTGCCCCTGAAAAGCCTCAGGGGGTTTGGATTAAAATGCCCCCGGCTACAAGGCCTATGTGGCTCACAGACGAGTAGGCGATTAGGGACTTCAAGTCTGTCTGTCGGAGACAGATAGACCCTGTCATAATAATACCTCATAGTGCCAGAACAATAAATGGATATACTAATTCCTTGGATAATGGGTCAAGCATAATTATTATGCGCATCATGCCGTATCCTCCGAGTTTCAGTAATACAGCTGCTAGTACCATGGATCCTGCAACTGGGGCCTCGACATGGGCTTTTGGTAACCAGAGGTGTACTCCGTACAGTGGTATCTTTACTAAGAATGCAATCAGGCAGCCGGCTCACCAGATTTTATGGCCTCAAGAGTCCAGGAGAAGCGGCTGAGAGTATTGAATCACTAGCATGGATAGGGTCCCTGTGGATTGCTGTAGCAGGAGGAGAGCAACTAGTAGTGGGAGGGATCCGGCGAGGGTATAAAATAAGAAATAGGTGCCCGCATTTAAGCGCTCGGCTTGATTTCCTCATCGAGTGATAATAATTAAGGTCGGAATAAGCGTGGCTTCAAATATAATATAAAATATAATGATTTCTGTGGCACCAAAAGCTATGATTAGGAAAGTCTGAAGGGAAGTGAGGAGTGTAATGTATAAACGCTGTCGGGCAATCGGCTCAGGGTTGATATGGTTTTGGCTTGCTAAGATTATTAGTGGGAGAAGCCAGCATGTTAATACTAAAAGGGGCGTTGAGAGGGGGTCTGTGGCCAAATATAAATTAGACGTAGCTCACCCAGTTTCTGACGTTCACTTTAGTCATGTAAGGCTGACTAGGGCAATTAGAAGGCTATGTGCAGTTGCAGTAGTTCACACTCATTTGGCGGAGGTTAGCCAAATTGTTGGAAATAACATGACAGTGGGGATGAGTACTTTTAACATTGGAGAAGGTTAAGGTTTTGCAGGCGGTCAGTTCCGTGAGTTCGGGCTGTGGCTACCAGGAGGGCTAGGCCCGTGCTTGCCTCACAAGCGGAGAAGGCTAGTAGTAACATAGGGGCAGCGGAGAAGCTTGTGGCCTCAAATTGTAAAGCCCATAAGGCTAGTGCAATAAATAAGGACAATATCATGCCTTCTAAGCACAATAAGGCGGAGAGTAAGTGGGTACGGTGGAATGCTAGGCCTATTAATCCTAAGATAAATGCAGAGCTGAAGCTAAAATGTACTGGTGTCATAAGGGGATTATGGACTTAAACCATAATTTTCTGAGCCGAAATCAGAGGTCTTATTTTGGACTAACCCCCTATTCTGCTCATTCTAGGCCGCCTTGGGTCCATTCATAAATTAGTCCCAGAGTCAGCAGGATCAGTACTGTTGTGGCTCAAAAGAATGTTCCAGTGGGGTTATGCAGCTGATCCCCTCATGGGAGGGGAAGGAGGAGGGCAATTTCTAAGTCAAATAAAAGGAATAGGATAGCTACTAGAAAAAATCGTAGGGAGAAGGGTAGACGGGCGGAACCTAGCGGGTCAAATCCGCACTCGTAGGGTGATGATTTCTCCGCATCCGGGTTTATTTGGGGTAATCAGAAAGATACAATTGCTAAGATTGAAGATAGGGCTACTGCAATAGCAAAAATGGTTATAATTAAGTTCATTATCTTCCCCTGGTTTCTAACCAAGACTAAATGATTGGAAGTCACTTGTACTAACTTTAATACTAGGAAGATTATGAGCCTCATCAATAAATGGACACGTAAAGGAATAGTCATACTACGTCGACAAAGTGTCAATATCAGGCGGCGGCTTCAAAGCCGAAATGGTGTTCGGATGTAAAGTGGTACTGGACTTGGCGGAGGAGGCAGACGGCAAGGAAACTTGACCCAATAATAACATGTAATCCATGGAATCCTGTAGCTACGAAGAACGTAGATCCGTACACTCCGTCAGCAATTGTAAATGGTGCTTCGTAGTACTCTATGGCCTGGAGGGCAGTAAAATATAATCCTAATAGGATTGTAAGCGCAAGGGATTGAATGGCTTGTTTTCGCTCTCCTTCTATGATGCTGTGGTGGGCTCATGTGACTGTTACTCCTGATGCCAGGAGTACAGCTGTGTTAAGAAGGGGGACTTCAAAGGGGTCAAGAGTAGTGATCCCGGTTGGGGGTCAGCATCCTCCTAGTTCGGGTGTTGGAGCCAGGCTTGAGTGATAAAAAGCTCAGAAGAACCCCAGAAAGAAGAACACTTCTGAGGTAATAAATAAAATTATACCGTATCGCAACCCCTTTTGTACTGGGGGTGTGTGGTGGCCTTGAAAGGTTCCTTCTCGGATGATATCCCGTCATCATTGGAATATTGTAAGTAGTAAAAGGAGTACACCGAGGGTTATTAATGTTGTGGAGTGGAAGTGAAACCAGATTGCTAGGCCGGATGTTATTAATAGGGCACCGACGGCTCCGGTTAGTGGTCATGGGCTTGGATCAACCATATGAAATGCATGTGCTTGGTGGGCCATTAGACGTTTTCTTGGAGGTAGAGGCTTAGTAGTAGTACAAATACGTAAGCTTGAATCATCGCGACGGCAACCTCTAGAAGGGTTAGGAGGAAAAGAACAGCGGCAGTTAAGATTGCTACTGTTGGCATCATTGGTAGTAAAACGAATACAGCCGTGGCGATAAGCTGGATCAATAGGTGACCGGCAGTTAGGTTGGCGGTGAGTCGGACCCCTAGCGCCAGTGGTCGAATGAACAGGCTAATTGTCTCGATAATAATTAGTACCGGGATTAGTGGGATGGGTGTTCCTTCTGGTAGAAGATGTCCGAGGGCAACTGTTGGCTGGTTTCGCATTCCAATAATTACCGTGGCAAGTCACAGGGGTACCGCAAACCCTATATTTAGTGATAGTTGTGTCGTAGGGGTGAAAGTGTAAGGAAGGAGGCCTAATATATTGATAGTGATAAGAAACATTATTAAAGAGGCCAGTAAGAGGGCTCATTTGTGTCCTCCTACATTTAGTGGGATTATTAATTGATTAGTGAACCGGTTAATAAACCACGTTTGGATGGTGATTAGTCGGTTATTAATTCACCGTGATGGTGGGGTTGGAAAGAGGACTCAGGGGAGTGCAATTGCAACTGCAATAAGTGGAATTCCGAGAAAGGATGGACTTGCAAATTGGTCAAAAAAGCTTGCTATCATGGTCAGTCTCAGGGCTCAGTTTTGTGTGCTTCTTCACTTATTGGGGCGGGCTCATTAGGTGAAGTGTGACTTAAGATTTTAGTTGGGATGATAGTGAGGAAGATAATTCATGAAAATACTAGAATTGCAAATCAAGGGCTGGGGTTCAATTGAGGCATTTCACTAGAGGTGGTCGGTAGGCACCAAACTTTGGCTTAAAAGGCCAACGCTTTGTCCAATAATTAGCTTTCTAGTGAGGCGTCTTCTAGTATCAGTGAGGATCAGCTTTCGAAATGTTCGAGAGGGACTGCTTCTACTACGATAGGCATAAAGCTGTGGTTTGCCCCACAGATTTCAGAGCACTGGCCATAAAATACTCCTGGGCGTGAGGCGATGAAGGCGGTTTGATTTAGCCGCCCTGGTACTGCGTCTATTTTTACGCCCAATGATGGGACGGCTCAAGAATGTAGAACGTCTTCGGCGGAAACTAATACCCGAACAGGTGATTCCATAGGAACTACCATTCGATGATCTGTTTCCAGGAGTCGGAATTGTCCCGGGGTAAGGTCTTGGGTAGGAACTATATAAGAGTCGAAACCAAGATCTTCATAGTCGGTGTATTCATAGCTTCAGTATCACTGATGTCCTATGGCTTTAATTGTTAAGTGAGGGTCATTAATTTCGTCTATAAGGTATAAAATTCGGAGGGAGGGGAGAGCAATTAGTACTAAAATTACAGCTGGTAGGACGGTTCATACAATTTCGATCTCTTGGGAGTCAAGAATATATTTGTTAGTAAGCTTGGTTGAAACTATTGCAATAATAATATAAAGTACTAAGGTGCTAATTAAGAACACAATTATTAAAGCGTGGTCATGAAAGTGAAGAAGTTCTTCTATAACGGGTGATGCCGCGTCTTGGAATCCTAATTGCGTGGGATGTGCCATTAAATTTGTTTAAGACATACAGGGGTTTAACCTGCAATTTCACCTCGACAAGGTGATGTAATTTGCATATTTTACTAATGTCTTTAGAAGAAAGTGACAGAGTGGTCATGTGACTGGCTTGAAACCAGTATACGGGGGTTCAATTCCTTCCTTTCTCGTTAGTTTGATTGAACTTGTACGAATGCTGGCTCTTCAAATGTGTGGTAGGGCGGAGGGCAGCCGTGAAGTCATTCTACGTTTGTTATAGTTAATTCTACTGAGGATACTTCTCGTTTGGCGGCGAAGGCTTCCCATAGAATAAATAGGAATATAATTACTGCAACAAGGGAGATAAGTGATCCGATGGATGATACTGTATTTCAGAGGGTGTAGGCGTCGGGGTAGTCGGAATATCGTCGTGGTATTCCTGCTAGGCCTAGGAAGTGTTGTGGGAAGAATGTGAGGTTTACGCCAATAAACATTACTCCGAAGTGGATTTTTGTTCAGGTGTCGTTTAGGGTATATCCTGTAAATAATGGGAATCAGTGTACGAAAGCTGCCATAATAGCAAATACGGCACCTATAGATAGTACATAGTGGAAGTGTGCAACTACGTAGTAGGTGTCGTGGAGGACAATATCAAGTGATGAGTTGGCTAGGACAATTCCTGTTAGTCCTCCTACTGTGAAGAGGAAAATAAACCCTAGGGCTCATAGCATGGGTGTTTCTCATTTAATTGAGCCTCCATGGAGCGTGGCTAATCAACTAAACACTTTGACACCAGTTGGAATAGCAATGATTATTGTTGCTGATGTAAAATATGCACGGGTGTCTACATCTATTCCAACAGTGAACATGTGATGGGCTCACACAATAAATCCTAAAAGGCCAATGGCCATCATAGCCCAAACCATTCCTATATAGCCAAAAGGCTCTTTTTTACCAGAATAGTAGGCTACGACGTGCGAAATAATTCCAAAGCCTGGGAGGATGAGAATGTAAACTTCTGGGTGGCCAAAGAACCAGAATAAATGTTGGTATAGAATTGGGTCTCCTCCCCCCGCTGGATCGAAGAACGTAGTATTAAGGTTTCGGTCTGTAAGGAGCATTGTAATCCCGGCAGCTAGTACGGGCAGGGACAGAAGAAGAAGTACAGCTGTCACAAGCACGGCTCAAACAAATAGGGGTGTTTGGTACTGAGAGATGGCTGGAGGTTTCATGTTAATAGTTGTAGTAATGAAGTTAATTGCCCCTAAAATAGATGAGACCCCTGCTAGGTGGAGTGAGAAAATTGTCAGGTCTACAGATGCACCTGCGTGGGCAAGATTGCCTGCGAGTGGGGGGTAGACTGTTCAGCCTGTCCCAGCCCCGGCTTCAACACCTGAAGAGGCCAATAACAGGAGGAAAGAGGGGGGCAGAAGTCAAAAGCTTATGTTATTTATTCGAGGAAACGCTATGTCAGGTGCCCCAATCATTAGTGGTACAAGTCAGTTTCCAAACCCGCCAATAAGGATTGGTATTACTATAAAGAAAATTATAACAAAGGCATGGGCGGTAACAATAACGTTGTAAATTTGGTCGTCACCTAGAAGTGACCCAGGTTGGCTTAGTTCGGCTCGAATAAGGAGGCTTAGTGCGGTTCCTACTATTCCAGCTCAGGCACCGAATACAAGATAAAGGGTACCAATGTCTTTGTGATTTGTAGAAAAGAATCAGCGTGTAATTGCCACAGGTAGGGTAGCCGAGCGTTTAGGCGGTGGGTTGTAGCCCCGAAGACAGAGGTTTAAGTCCTCTCCCTATCACAGCCCCGTGGTGAATATTCATGTTGGATTGCAAATCCAGAGACGTAGATTAATAGTCTGCCGGGGCTTTTCCCGCCTTACTAGGCTAACGGCGGGAAAAGTAGATGGATGCTCGCTGGCTTGAGCGCTTAGCTGTTAACTAAGAGTTTGTAGGATCGAGGCCTTCCCATCTAGTAAGGCCTTAGTTTAACAAAAACATTTGATTTGCAATCAGAAAATGCAAGATAGACTCTTGTAGGTTTTATCAGGGACTAGAAGATTTTCACTTCTGCTTAGAGCTTTGAAGGCTCTTGGTCTAGATGCTATCCTAAGTCCCTGGTTAGCTAGGTGGCTAATATAAGTACGGCTGGGGTTATAGGCAGAAGACCTAGGGCGACTGTGGTGGAGAGGGCTAATGGTAAGGAGGCTTGAGCTGTTTTCATGCGCCAGGGGGTTGTTGAGGCGACTGTGTTAGGGGAAATAGTTAAAGTTATTGCATAGCAAAGCCGGAGATAAAAGTATAAGCTTAGTAGAGCGGCTAGCGCTATAACTGTTGCGGTAATAGGGAGACTTTGCTTTGTCAACTCCTGCAGAATAAGCCACTTGGGTATAAAGCCCGTTAGTGGAGGCAGGCCCCCAAGTGATAATAAAACAAGGGCTGTGGTGGAGGTTAGGATTGGGCTCTTCGATCATACTGTCGCGAGAGTGTTAATCTTTGTAGCGGACGACATCTTTAGGGTAAGGAAGGCTGCGGCTGTCATAAAAATATAAGTGCCTAGGGCAAGGAGGGTGAGTTGAGGGGCATATTGAAGTACAATAATCATTCATCCTATGTGGGCGATGGAGGAGTAGGCTAGGACTTTCCGCAGTTGGGCCTGATTTAGTCCGCCTCAGCCGCCAATGAGGGTGGAGGAGAGGCCCAGGACCGTTAGCAGTATAGGGTCCACGGCCTGAGCTGTTTGGACAATTAAGGCGAAGGGGGCAAGTTTTTGTCAAGTGGACAGAATTAGTCCGGTAAGAAGGTCCAGCCCTTGTAACACCTCTGGTATCCAAAAGTGTATTGGGGCTAGTCCAATTTTAAGTGCCAGGGCAGTGATAAGTATGGTGGCAGCAATAGGACTAGACATGTTGTTTATATCTCACTCCCCGGTAATTCAGGCATTTGTTGTGCTTGCAAATATAATTATAGCTGCAGCAGTGGCCTGGGTAAGGAAATACTTCGTAGTGGCCTCTACTGCACGGGGGTGGTGGTGTTGTGCCATAAGTGGAACAATTGCTAGGGTATTAATCTCCAGTCCTATTCAGGCAAGGAGTCAGTGAGAGCTGGCGAAGGTTAAGGTGGTCCCTAGGCCGAGGCTGGATAGGAGAATTATTAGTACGTAGGGGTTCATTGATGGAGGAGGGACTTTAACCGTCATGTTCGGGGTATGGGCCCGAAAGCTTAATTAGCTGACCCCATCTTAGAAAGTGGTGTAGAGGAAGCACTAAGAGTTTTGATCTCTTGGGCATGGGTTCGATCCCCTTCTTTCTAAGAACCGAGGGGATTTTAGCCCCTATAGGCCACTCTATCAAAGTGGTCCCTAGACATTCGGGCACAGTTCCTTGACTATAACTGAGGGGGAAGCCCCGCCATTGCAATAGGGAGGGCAACATGTCACAAGACTAGGGCTAGTGTGAGGGGGAGGAAATTTTTCCATACTAGGTGTATGAGCTGGTCGTAGCGAAATCGTGGGTAAGAGGCTCGTACTCAAAGGAAGACAATGGAGAGTAGGGCGGCTTTAGTCATGAGACCAACGGTTGTCAATTCAGGGATGCCGGGAATGTGAGAAGTTCCTAGAAATAGCACGGCTGATAGGGTGTTTATTAAGAGAATATTCGCGTACTCTGCCAAAAAGAATAGGGTGAAGGGTCCTCCTGCATATTCTACATTAAATCCTGATACTAACTCGGATTCTCCTTCTGTTAAGTCAAAAGGTGCCCGATTTGTCTCGGCTAAAGTAGAGATGTATCACATGGCTGCTAGTGGCCAAGCAGGGGCTAACAATCAGATGCTTTCTTGGGCAGTGTTGAATGTTTGGAGGGTATATCCGCCTGAAAAAATGATCACCGAGAGAAGAATTAGTCCAAGGCTTACCTCATAAGAAATTGTTTGGGCCACTGCTCGTAGGGCCCCAATCAAAGCATACTTTGAGTTCGATGCTCAGCCCGAGCCTAAAATGGAATAGACGGCTAGGCTGGAGAGAGCTAGAATAAATAAGACACCCAAGTTAAGGTCAATGACTGGGTAGGGTATGGGCATGGGGGCTCATAGTGTTATTGCCAGAGTTAGCGCCAGAATAGGGGTGGCTAAGAATAGGAATGGGGAAGATGTGGAGGGGCGGACGGGTTCTTTAATGAACAGTTTAACTCCATCAGCAATGGGTTGAAGTAGCCCATATGGTCCCACCACATTAGGCCCTTTTCGTAGCTGCATATACCCTAGTACCTTACGCTCAACAAGGGTTAGAAAAGCCACAGCCAATAGGACGGGTACAATATAAGCTAACGGGTTAACAATATGGTTTATTACAGTGTTTAGCATAAACTGGGAAGAGGACTTGAACCTCTGGTTTAAAGGGCTTAGGCCTTTCGCAATTTACCATGCTCTGCCACCCCAGTATGTCCTTATTTAGGGCGGTTCGGGCTTTGGCCCTCCCTTTACTTAATTTATTTGATTTCATCAATTAGGGGTGGGGCATGCTTTGAGTATAGGCCCCTCTTTTCCGATCCTTTCGTACTAGGAAAAGTAGCTTTACAGATAGAAACTGACCTGGATTGCTCCGGTCTGAACTCAGATCACGTAGGACTTTAATCGTTGAACAAACGAACCCTTAATAGCGGCTGCACCATTAGGATGTCCTGATCCAACATCGAGGTCGTAAACCCCCTCGTCGATATGGACTCTGGGAGGGGATTGCGCTGTTATCCCTAGGGTAACTTGGTTCGTTGATCGGCCTTGTGGGCCGGATCATTATTGGTCAGATATTCTGTGGCTTAGAGATGTCTCTCTTGGTTCTAGGGATTTAGCCCATTCCACTCGGAGGCTAGGTTTTCCTCCGTGGTCGCCCCAACCGAAGGTAAATCTCCACTAGTCCACTAAGTTCTTACTTTTTATAGGGTTGCTTGACGTGGTTGGATTTTGTACCTTAAGCTCCAAAGGGTCTTCTCGTCTTGTACTATTATACCCGCTTCTGCACGGATAGATCAATTTCACTGACTGGAAGGGGGAGACAGCTAAGCCCTCGTTTAGCCATTCATACAGGTCTCTATTTAAAAGACAAGTGATTGCGCTACCTTTGCACGGTCAAAATACCGCGGCCGTTGAACCCGTAGTCACTGGGCAGGCTGGACCTCCTATACTCAGTTTTGTTGCAGGAGGCGATGTTTTTGGTAAACAGGCGAGGCTTGTGTTTGCCGAGTTCCTTCCCCTTCTTTTAGTCTTTCCTTTAAAAATAGCACTCCAGTGTGGGATTAACGATTGCTTGGCTGTGGGTTCTTCTTGGCTTTTTTGTTGACCACATCGCCCTCTTGGGTTGGGTTCGTTAATTTCCAGCGGGGGGTCCGATCTGGTTTACACTTGTGCTTGGAGAAGAGTGTGTCTTCTTGTTACTCATTTTAGCATAATTTCTTCCATGGGTGCATGGGTTAGCCTGATAGTGCTAGGGGAATAAGATTTATTATCAGAATAATAGATTGGTCTCTGTCTGAGCTTTAACGCTTTCTGTCCAGGTGGCTGCTTTTAGGCCCACTAAGACAGTACATCTTATGTACTATGATCTTTATCCTCCTGTAAAGGTTGTATCCTTTGTTAAAGGGGCTGTACCCCCTTCAACTAACTCTCGTGTGTTTCTCTAACATCTTAGTAGTACGTAATCTGATTCGAGGCGTACGAGGCTGAACTTCTATCCATTTCTCAGGCAACCAGCTATCACCAGGTTCGGTAGGTCTGTCACTTCTACCCGGAGCTCTTCCCACTCTTTTGCCACAGAGACGGGTTAGCCCTAAATTTAAATAGGCGGTCTCGGGGTAGCTCACCTGGTTTCGGGGTTTCAAACTAAAGGGCTCTTCGCTTGAGGGTGCTGGCTAAATCATGATGCAAAAGGTACAAGGTTTAGTCTTTGTTTTTTAGTGCTTATATGGGTTATTTCATTTCTCTTTCAGCTTTCCCTTGCGGTACTTTTTCTATCGCTTTGAGATGAACCTTTTCTGTCTCCCGTACTCAGGTAAAAAAATGGTTTAGTTTGTGATGTTAAGTTATATTCTGTTATTAATAGTGTTAGGTTATGTGAGTTATTAAGCTAGCTGTTTGGCTCAGGGCGATCCAACTTGCATGGATGTCTTCTCGGTGTAAGTGAGATGCTTAACTGACTCAGCCACGCCCTGGGTTTAATCCAAGTGCACCTTCCGGTACACTTACCATGTTACGACTTGCCTCCCCTTGTCAGTGCTTTGGTGTTAAGAACTTCTATTGCGTTTTGACAGGGGAGAGTGACGGGCGGTGTGTACGCGCCTCAGAGCCGGGTTCAAAAGGACACTCTGCTTCCTTTTTACTACTAAATCCTCCTTCAAGCACTATTTCATGTTGCATATTCGTAGTGTTCTATTATAGAAAATGTAGCCCATTTCTTCCCACTTCGTGCGCTACACCTCGACCTGACGTTCTGGGTTTTGCCCATTTTGCTTACTTTTGTTGCCTTCACAGGGTAAGCTGACGACGGCGGTATATAGGCTGGGATGGCTAGAAGTGGTGAGGTTTAACGGGGGTTATCGGTTCTAGAACAGGCTCCTCTAGGGGGGTCTAAGGCACCGTCAGGTCCTTTGGGTTTCAAGCTAATGCTCGTAGTACCCGGGCGGGTGTTTAATTGTAGTTGAACACCTGGGTTTATGGCTGAGCATAGTGGGGTATCTAATCCCAGTTTGTTTCTCAGCTTTTGTGGGGTCAGGTGGGCTCTGCTAAAGCTACTTTCGTATGATTGGGCTTCGGACACCTAGAAGCGTATGACGGCCAAAGGGCCATTCGGCTTTATTATGTTACTCTCCTTAACCACCCTTTACGCCGTGGTGTTATCAACTGGGGCCCCTCGTTTAACCGCGGTGGCTGGCACGAGTTTTACCGGCCCTTTTAACCCTGACTGAGTCAAGTTTTCACTTATGGCTTAATGTTTATCACTGCTGAATTCCCTTGGGGGTGTGGCTTGGCCAGGCGTCTTGGGCTAAAATTTGTGCCTGATGCCCGCTCCTCGTCCCCGGGCGGGGGATTGAGGGCATACTCACGGGATTGCGGAGACTTGCATGTGTAAGTTGGGTTAAAGCTGATAGTAAGGTCAGGACCATGCCTTTGTGCATGCGGAGTTTCTTAGGCCCCATCTTAACATCTTCAGTGTTATGCTTTAAATTAAGCTACGCTAGC